TAGTAATGGGGGGGTATGGGACAAAAAATAAATCCACTCGGTTTCAGACTTGGTACAACCCAAAGTCATCATTCCTTTTGGTTTACACAACCAAAAAATTATTCCGAAGGTCTACAAGAAGATCAAAAAATAAGAGATTTTATTAAGAATTATGTACAAAAAAATATGAAAATTTCCTCTGGCGTCGAGGGAATTGCACGTATAGAGATTCAAAAACGAATCGATCTGATCCAGGTCATTATCTATATGGGATTCCCAAAGTTATTAATAGAAAATCGACCGCGAGGAATCGAAGAATTGCAGATGAATCTACAAAAAGAATTTAAGTGTGTCAACCGAAAACTTAACATTACTATCACAAGAATTGCAAAACCTTACGGAAGCCCTAATATTCTTGCAGAATTTATAGCCGGCCAATTAAAGAATAGAGTTTCTTTTCGAAAAGCAATGAAAAAGGCTATTGAATTAACTGAACAAGCAGATACAAAAGGAATTCAAGTACAAATTTCAGGGCGTATCGACGGAAAAGAAATTGCGCGTGTCGAATGGATCAGAGAAGGCAGGGTTCCCCTCCAAACCATTCGAGCTAAAATTGATTATTGTTCTTATACAGTTCGAACTATCTATGGAGTTTTAGGCATTAAAATTTGGATATTTATAGACGGGTAATAATAAACCTTTACTTGTCTTTCCCGTCGATCCAGCGATGGAACAAAAAATATAAATTCGTTCCTCTTTTTTTTTTGTTTTGTTCAATCAAAACAAAACCAAAATGAACAATTCTAATTCTCTAAGGTTGAATAAAAATTAGATTGACCTTTTGAAAATAATTGCTATGCTTAGTGTGCGACTCGTTGGTTTTTTAGGGTTAGGATTAAAGAAAAAAAAAAAAGACCAGCCTCTTTGTATAAACAAATAACTTAACTATAGAACTAATAACCAACTCATCACTTCACATTATCTGGATCCAAAGAACCAGTCAAGATATGATATATCGGTCATATCACTGTAGCAACTGAAATCTTTTTTGCATAAACAAAAGAAAAATCAATCCGATTCTAAGTTGTGAAGCGAAGAAGAAAGATGTGGATAAATGGAAGGGTGAAAGAAGGGGAGGAACAAACAAAACCAGCGATATAAAATTCCATCCAATATGTAAGGTTTATGAGTCATCTCATAAAAAAGCAGTGTAATAAAGCATCAATCAATATGGATTCATAAAAAAGAAAATGAATCTGTTCATAGAACAAAAAAAAAATAAGAGCTTCGAGCCAATAAAGACTAAGAAAATTGGCTCAACAAAAAATTTCATTATGAGCTCCATTGTAGAAATCAGACCTAATCATTAAGTAAGAAGCGATGGGAACGATGGAACCTGTGAATCCAAATCTATTGAAAACAGACTCATTGATCGGGATGGCGAAACAAACCAGAGACTAATTCCTTCATTTATTGGGAAAAGAAAAGTCATGAGTTAACCCTACAACTGAAATAGCGACGAAAAGAGTAAATATTCGCCCGTGAAAACTTTATTTTCTTGGATTGATAATTTTTGGTCAATACAATAGGATAAAAAGCAAAACAAAATAAAGATTCGTTATAACATAAAAAAAATACGATATTTAAAAATTTAAAATATAAATATTTATATGTTTAGTTAGCTAAAAAAACAAGATATACAAATGAATAATAGACAATTTGAAAATTTTATTATTCGCGAGGAGCTGGATGAGAAGAAACTCTCATGTCCAGTTCTGTAGTAGAGGTGGAATTCAGAACCAACCATCAACTATAACCCCAAAAGAACCAGATTTCGTAAACAACATAGAGGAAGAATGAAGGGAATATCTTATCGAGGTAATCATATTTCTTTCGGTAAATATGCTCTTCAGGCACTTGAACCTGCTTGGATCACGTCTAGACAAATAGAAGCAGGTCGACGAGCAATGACACGAAATGCACGCCGCGGTGGAAAAATATGGGTACGTATATTTCCAGACAAACCGGTTACAGTAAGACCCGCAGAAACACGTATGGGTTCGGGGAAAGGATCCCCTGAATATTGGGTAGCTGTTGTTAAACCAGGTCGAATACTTTATGAAATGGGTGGAGTAACAGAAAATATAGCCAGAAGAGCGATTTCAATAGCATCGTCCAAAATGCCTATACGAACTCAATTCATTATTTCGGGATAAAAAAAATCAAAAGAAAAAGGTCTTGGGGATAAAAAAACAACCCCGGGTGCCGGTTTCTTTCTTTGGACAAACAATATTTCTTTTTTTTTTCTTCACTCTTTGCTTTGCATTGAAAGAATAGATTCTAAAAAAATGATATGATTCAACCTCAGACCCTTTTGAATGTAGCAGATAACAGCGGGGCTCGAGAATTGATGTGTATTCGAATCATAGGAGCTAGCAATCGTCGATATGCTCATATCGGTGACGTTATTGTTGCTGTGATCAAAGAAGCAGTGCCAAATATGCCCCTAGCAAGATCAGAGGTGGTCAGAGCTGTAATTGTACGTACTTGTAAAGAACTCAAACGTGATAACGGTATGATAATACGATATGATGACAATGCTGCGGTTGTCATTGACCAAGAAGGAAACCCCAAAGGAACTCGAGTTTTTGGTGCAATTGCCCGGGAATTGAGACAATTAAATTTTACTAAAATAGTTTCATTAGCTCCGGAGGTATTGTAGGGTCTTCTAAAATAAAATAAGATAAGACCATCATATGGTTATAGTAAGGTATTTGAAAGAAAGAGATTAAGAAATATATTCAGAATTTTTAGTAGATTGTGTCTCACGCATATGCCTTTAATTTAAATTCATAAACAAATAAGTAAAAAACAAGAAAAACATGTTGATTATATCAAAATTGGGGAGCACCAAGAATTTTAATTCACCATGGGTAGGGATACTATTGCTGACATAATAACCTCTATACGAAACGCTGATATGGATAGAAAAAGGGTGGTTCGAATAGCATCTACTAATATCACTGAAAATATTGTTAAAATACTTTTACGAGAAGGTTTTATCGAAAACGTGAGAAAACATCAAGAAACCAAAAAATCTTTTTTGGTTTTAACCCTACGGCATAGAAGGAATAGGAAAAGGCCTTATAGAAATTTTTTAAATTTAAAACGGATCAGTCGGCCTGGTCTACGAATCTATTCGAACTACCAACGAATTCCTAGAATTTTAGGTGGGATGGGAATTGTAATTATTTCTACTTCTCGAGGTATAATGACAGACCGAGAGGCTCGACTAGAACGAATTGGTGGAGAAGTTTTGTGTTATATATGGTAATCCTTCTAATATACGAATTGGGTCCGAAACTTCTTATTTGTGAAAACAAAAAGAAAAGGGGCGGGTTGTCTAATATCGTTCCTCCTCCATCAGTTGATACTTCAAGGAGGCTTTACCTGGAATGAAAGAACAAAAATGGATTCATGAAGGTTTAATTACTGAATCCCTTCCCAACGGTATGTTCCGGATTCGCTTAGATAATCAAGATATGATCCTAGGTTATGTTTCAGGAAAGATCCGACGTAGTTTTATACGGATACTACCGGGCGATAGAGTAAAAATTGAAGTAAGTCGTTATGATTCAACTAGAGGACGTATAATTTATCGACTTCGCAATAAGGATTCGAAAGATTAGGTGTTTTTATCAACTTCAACATTTCTTTCGTGGGAATATGATTCGAGATGAAAAATTGCAAGAAACCTATTTTCTTCCAAAAAGTAGATTCAGAATTAAAATGAGGAATGCCAAATATGAAAATAAGAGCTTCTGTTCGTAAAATTTGTGAAAAATGTCGACTAATCCGTAGGCGGGGACGAATTATAGTAATTTGTTCCAACCCAAGACATAAACAAAGACAAGGATAAGGATAATCAGACTTGTTAAAACACCCGATGTAAAAGTAAAAAAGGGGGGGGAATCCTTTTTGACACGAAATGGATATATCCATATATCTCTGACTCATATTTATGAGATGAAAAAATATGGTAAAAGCTATACCGAGAATTGGTTCACGTAAGAATGGACGTATTGGTTCACGTAAGAATACACGGAGAATACCAAAGGGGGTTATTCATGTTCAAGCAAGTTTCAATAATACTATTGTGACTGTTACAGATGTACGGGGTCGAGTGGTTTCTTGGTCCTCTGCCGGTACTTGTGGATTCAAGGGTACAAGAAGAGGGACGCCCTTTGCTGCTCAAACCGCAGCAGGAAACGCTATTCGTACAGTAGTGGATCAAGGTATGCAACGAGCAGAAGTCATGATAAAAGGACCTGGTCTCGGAAGAGACGCGGCATTACGCGCTATTCGCAGAAGTGGTATACTATTAACTTTTGTGCGGGATGTAACCCCTATGCCACATAATGGCTGTAGACCTCCGAAAAAACGACGTGTGTAGAAATAAAAATTGAAGGGATTTCAAGATAAACAAGAGAAAAAAATAATTCAATGATTTGATCAAATAATATTATTATGGTTCGAGAGAAAGTAACAGTATCTACTCGGACACTACAGTGGAAGTGTGTTGAATCAAAAGCAGACAATAAGCGTCTTTATTATGGACGCTTTATTCTGTCTCCACTTATGAAAGGTCAAGCTGACACAATAGGCATCGCGCTGCGCAGAGCTTTGCTTGGAGAAATAGAAGGAACATGTATCACACGTGCAAAATCTGATAAAATACCACACGAGTATTCTACCCCAGTAGGTATTCAAGAATCGGTACATGACATTTTAATGAATTTGAAAGAAATTGTATTGAGAAGTAATCTATATGGAACTTGCGACGCGTCTATTTGTGTCAGGGGTCCTGGATATGTAACTGCTCAAGATATCATCTTACCGCCTTATGTAGAAGTCGTTGACAATACACAGCATATAGCTAGCTTGACGGAACCCATTGAATTGTGTATTGGATTACAAATAGAGAGGAATCGCGGATATCTTATAAAAACGCCAAATAACAA